TTTTTCCGAGGTGAATATGAATGTTCTAACAAACACACTAAAGGGGTTATATGATGTATCTGGTGTGGAAGTAGGCCAACATTTCTATTGGAAAATAGGGGGGTTCCAAGTCCACGGCCAAGTCCTTATTACTTCTTGGGTTGTAATTGCTATCTTATTAGGTTCGGCTGCTTTAGCTGTTCGGAATCCACAAACCATTCCGACTGGGGGTCAGAATTTCTTCGAATATGTTCTTGAATTTATTCGCGATATCAGTAAAACTCAAATTGGAGAAGAATATGGCCCTTGGGTTCCTTTTATTGGAACTATGTTTCTATTTATTTTTGTTTCTAATTGGTCAGGGGCGCTTTTACCTTGGAAAATCATACAACTACCTCATGGCGAGTTAGCTGCACCCACGAATGATATAAATACTACAGTTGCTTTGGCTTTACTCACGTCAGCGGCCTATTTCTATGCGGGTCTTACCAAAAAGGGATTAAGTTATTTTGGGAAATATATTCAACCAACTCCAATCCTTTTACCCATTAACATTTTAGAAGATTTTACAAAACCCTTATCGCTTAGTTTTCGACTTTTCGGGAATATCTTAGCTGATGAATTAGTTGTTGTTGTTCTTGTTTCTTTAGTACCTTTAGTGATTCCTATACCTGTTATGTTCCTTGGATTATTTACAAGTGGGATTCAAGCTCTTATTTTTGCAACTTTAGCCGCGGCTTATATAGGCGAATCCATGGAGGGCCATCATTGAAATAATCTTTTTTTTTTTTTTCAAATTTGAATGTACGGTTCAAGCTAATCTACTTAAGGAATATATAACTACGCCATATACGATATATGATATTATAGTAATGGAAAAATGAGTATATTAATGAGTCTATTACAGGGTTGCCTAAAAAAGGAAAGAGATCAACAAAAAGATCTTTTTCCTAAAATCCCTCTTCATCCACTTAATTTAATACTATACCCCCACAAGCAATATTCAATTTCTATCTCATTATTCAATATATCAATATGAAAATAATAGAATAAAAATAAAAAAGGGTGAAAGGAAAGAAACGATTCCCCATTTCGGTTGATTTTGGTGAATGATTAACCAAACGAAAATAGTAATATAATAAATAACAAATTGCATGAACTTAGATCAATCAAATTCAAATAATGTTATTTCTATCCAATGATTTGGACTAACCAATTTAGCCATTTAGATTTGATCCAGTGTAAGAATGATAAAAAGGGGAAGGCGAAAATAATTTACAAAAAGCGGAATTCAGAACAAATGGATTGGTTAGGAAAGGGTAGGTATATGCAATTGAATGGCTATAACTAAGTCAACTCCCACATATGTTTTAGTAATTGATTCTCAAATCCTATTGACTGTAAGATGAGTGGTTAGTTTTCGTTATAGTCGATATTGCCTGATTATATATGAACTAAAGATATATTATATTTCATTTATGCCCTACTTCTACGAATTCTACGAATTTAGATGGTTATTCCAAGGGAAGTCCGTCCCTCTCACCTCTTTGGGACTTTGACTGTTTATATGTTTTTCTTAATTTCATCGGTTTACTCATTCAATTCAGAGTTTGGAACCAAGAACTGAATGAGTTTGTGGATAGAAACGAAAAATAGATATTGAAGGGGTTCGAACGATTCAATAATACTATTACTTCAACCCGAAGTTATTAGTTATTTCGACTAGATGAATCTTAGCAATGGAATAAGAAAGTTATAATTCGTTGGTTGATTGTATCATTAACCATTTTTTTTTGGTACGAGGGGACTTATCATGAATCCACTGATTTCTGCCGCTTCCGTTATTGCTGCTGGTTTGGCCGTAGGGCTTGCTTCTATCGGACCCGGGGTTGGTCAAGGAACTGCTGCGGGCCAAGCTGTAGAGGGTATTGCAAGACAGCCTGAGGCAGAGGGAAAAATACGAGGGACTCTATTGCTTAGTCTAGCTTTTATGGAAGCTTTAACAATTTATGGACTGGTTGTAGCATTAGCACTTTTGTTTGCGAATCCCTTTGTTTAATCTTATTGTCATTTGATTTTTCGAATTATAGCAAGATTTGATTCCTCTAATTATTTATTCGTTGACAAAATAACCTACGGGAAGGGCTGATTTGCGGATGAGGAATTGGTATACCGACCCGACTCGCTTTCATCCTTCCCATTTGGAGTCCAGGGGAGGTTAAGTATTGCAAGAATGCGGTTAGTTTACATAACTCCAATACTTTTCAAAATCAAAACAAAATAAAGGAATAAATAAAAAAGAAGGCTATTCTATTTTTGAGTCTATCTATTATCTATAAAAGGAGATCCTATGAAAAATGTAACCGATTCTTTCGTTTCTTTGAGCCGATGGCCATCCGCCGAGAGTTTCGGGTTTAATATCGATATTTTATCAACAAATCTAATAAATCTAAGTGTAGTGCTTGGTGTATTGATCTTTTTTGGAAAGGGAGTGTGTGCGGGTTGTTTATTTCAAGAATAG